GTAGGTTTACGTTATGGAAGAAAGACATGTATATGTGATATTAGATATTGACTAGTTATATATGAACTACAGATATATTCAATTTGCCCTACTACTATAAATTTCGATGGGTATTCCAATAGAAGTCCTTCCGTATCCTCTGGGACTGTGAGTTGAATGAATAAACGGATGAAATCAAGAAAAAGATCGAAGAATTCAAAGAATGGTTCAGAACAAAGAAATGGACGGACGAAAGTCGTACGGATTCGCAAAGACTTTGTCGATAGGAACTAAAAAAGAGATATCGAAGTAAAGTAGTTTTGATCCTTGAATAATATTATTGATTATTACTTCAATTTGAAGTTTGTAGTGACTTCGACTGGATGAATTGTAGCGATGGAATAATTAAGTTAGAATTCATGGGCTGACTGTATCATTAACCATTTCTTTTTTTTGTATGAGGAACTTATCATGAATCCACTGATTTCTGCCGCTTCCGTTATTGCTGCTGGATTGGCTGTAGGGCTTGCTTCTATTGGACCTGGAGTTGGTCAAGGTACTGCTGCGGGTCAAGCTGTAGAAGGTATCGCGAGACAGCCCGAGGCGGAGGGAAAAATACGAGGTACTTTATTGCTTAGTCTGGCTTTTATGGAAGCTTTAACAATTTATGGCCTGGTTGTAGCATTAGCACTTTTATTTGCGAATCCTTTTGTTTAATCTTATAAATAAGAAAAATAAAAAATTTTTGCATATTTTATTGCCTTGAACCTGTCATTTGCTTTTTCGAATTATATCAAGATTTCATTCCTAGAATTACTTATTCGTTGAGAAAATAACCCACGGGAAGGGCTGATTTGCGGATGAGGAATTAGCATACCCACTCGCTTTCATCCTTCCCGTTCGTAGTCCAAGGAACTCCCCTTTATTAGGTTTTTAGGAGGGGTTTCAATTTTCAATAAAGGGGGTAATTCGCCATTTATAAATCGAATCTTTTTTGACTCGATTTAGAAATAGTAAAATTTATATATATATATTTATATATATATAAAGGGGGGGCAGGGCGATACAAAAAGAACTCTGTTCTTTTTTTTAGTCTATCTATAAGAGGAGATCATATGAAAAATGTAACCGATTCTTTCGTTTCTTTGGGCCACTGGCCGTCCGCCGGGAGTTTCGGGTTTAATACCGATATTTTAGCAACAAATCTAATAAATTTAAGTGTAGTGCTTGGGGTATTGGTTTTTTTTGGAAAGGGAGTGTGTGCGAGTTGTTTATTTCAAGAATAGGCTGGATCCAACCAGCTGTACTTTTTATGTTATAACTAGGAAATAGAGGTACATGATCTCACGAATGACTTCTGAATAAAGAAATCATATGGAAGAACCATAGCATTTCGTGATTCGTTGGTAAATCCACTTTGATTCTCTATCAATCAAAAATGTGGGACCATTAACTATGGTTAAAGCTAAATCGTTTGAAGTCCAGACGCAGCATGGTACTCTTTCTACCACTATATGACTAGTAATATAGAGATGCTTTCAAAATGAATAATTTATCGATATAGAACACTCATATGGATAAAATAATTTGAACCACTTATTATAAAAATTGGGATTAAATCCCCACCTTTTATCCAATGCTGAATCGACGACCTATGTATGTATGTATTGTGTATAAAGGAAAAAAACCTTTTTTGGATTTTTGGATTTGAAAAAAAAAGAAACAACTTTGTTGACAATTACATATTTTTGTTTGGTCAGAAGAGTCCTCCAACTTTTTTGGTTTTGGATTAGTGATTGGTTTTGATATTTTTATTTTGGAATATGAAGAGAGAATAGAGGATAGGCTCATTACATTCAAAAAAAGATATGGGAATTTATCATAAGTAATTGAGCGTGAGAGCCAAATGAATCGAAAGATTCATGTTTGGTTCGGGAAGGGATCATGTAAGTTTTTAAATGAATGGAAAGAGAATCTACTTTCATTAAGTGATTTATTAGATAATCGAAAACAGAGGATCTTGAATACTATTCGAAATTCAGAAGAACTGCGTGGGGGAGCAATTGAACAGCTGGAAAAGGCCCGGACTCGCTTACGAAAAGTGGAAATGGAGGCAGATCAGTTTCGAGTCAATGGATACTCTGAGATAGAACGAGAAAAATTGAATTTTATTAATTCCACTTCTAAGACTTTGAAACAACTAGAAAATTACAAAAACGAAACTATTCGTTTTGAACAACAAAGGGCGATTAATCAAGTCCGACAACGGGTTTTCCAACAAGCCTTACAAGGGGCTCTAGGAACTTTGAGTAGTTGTTTGAACAACGAGTTACATTTACGTACGATACGTGCCAATATTGGCATGTTGGGGGCAATAACCGATTAGTCCTTCGACTTTAGGTATTATTTTTTTTTTCAAAAACGAAGTAAGAAATACTCATGGTAACCATTCGAGCCGACGAAATTAGTAAGATTATACGTGAACGTATTGAGCAATATAATAGAGAAGTAAAGATTGTAA